GTTAATGTAGCTTAACTAACCAAAGCAAGGCACTGAAAATGCCTAGATGAGTATTAGTACTCCATAAACACATAGGCTTGGTCCTGGCCTTTCTGTTGGTTCTAGGTAAAACTACACATGCAAGTATCCGCACTCCAGTGAGAATGCCCTCTAAATCATACCTGATTAAAAGGAGCGGGTATCAAGCACACTATAAAGTAGCTCATGACGCCTTGCTTAACCACACCCCCACGGGAAACAGCAGTGATAAAAATTAAGCCATGAACGAAAGTTCGACTAAGTTATACCTACTCCTTAGGGTTGGTAAATTTCGTGCCAGCCACCGCGGTCACACGATTAACCCAAATCAACAGAAACACGGCGTAAAGCGTGTTTAAGAATAAAAAAAAAATAAAGTTAAATTCTAGCTAAGCTGTAAAAAGCCATAGCTAAAATAAAAATAGACCACGAAAGTGACTTTACAAGTTCTGAGTACACGATAGCTAAGACCCAAACTGGGATTAGATACCCCACTATGCTTAGCCCTAAACCTAAACAATTAGCACAACAATATTATTCGCCAGAGTACTACTAGCAACAGCTTAAAACTCAAAGGACTTGGCGGTGCTTTATACCCCTCTAGAGGAGCCTGTCCTATAATCGATAAACCCCGATAGACCTCACCAGCTCTTGCCAATTCAGCCTATATACCGCCATCCTCAGCAAACCCTAAAAAGGAACTGTAGTAAGCACAAACATAAGACATAAAAACGTTAGGTCAAGGTGTAGCCTATGAGCTGGGAAGAGATGGGCTACATTTTCTTCTCAAAGAACACTTAAAATCATATACGAAAGCTCCCATGCAACAGAGAGCGGAAGGTGGATTTAGTAGTAAACCAAGAACAAAGAGCTTGATTGAATTAGGCCATGAAGCACGCACACACCGCCCGTCACCCTCCTCAAATATAGAGGTAGCACCCAAACCTATTACCACGTACCCATAGTATGAGAGGAGATAAGTCGTAACAAGGTAAGCGTACTGGAAAGTGCGCTTGGATATATCAAAGTGTAGCTTAAGCCAAAGCACCTGGCTTACACCCAGGAGACTTCACATATAATGAACACTTTGAACAAGTACTAGCCCAACCACAACCCAACCCAACATATACAATTAACTAAATCAAAACATTTACCTCCGTGAAAGTATAGGCGATAGAAAGCTCACTTGGCGCTATAGAGAAAGTACCGTAAGGGAATGATGAAAGATAACCAAAAGTACAAAACAGCAAAGCTTACCCCTTTTACCTTTTGCATAATGATTTAACTAGAATAAATTAGCAAAGAGACCTTAAGTTAATTACCCCGAAACCAGACGAGCTACCTATGAACAGCTTCACAGAGCAAACCCGTCTATGTGGCAAAATAGTGGGAAGATTTGTAGTTAGAGGTGAAAAGCCTACCGAGCCTGGTGATAGCTGGTTGTCCAGAATAGAATATTAGTTCAAATTTAAATCTTACCTGAAAAAATCAACAATTCCAATGTAAGTTTAAAAACTAGTCTAGAGGGGTACAGCCCGCTAGACACAGGGTACAACCTTTATTAGAGAGTAAGCCATGATCAAAACCATAGTTGGCCTAAAAGCAGCCACCAATTAAGAAAGCGTTAAAGCTCAACAAACCCACAACCTTAATTCCCAAAATAATGAGCCAACTCCTAATGTACACAACTGGACCATTCTATTATTTAATAGAAGTAACACTGTTAATATGAGTAACAAGAACTAGTTCTCCTAGCACAAGTTTATATCAGAACGGATGCCCCACTGATAGTTAACAACAAACACACGCACAGCCCAGAGCCAAGACCGTGCCCCCAAAACAAGTTGTTAATCCAACACAGGAGTGCAATAAGGAAAGATTAAAAGAAGTAAAAGGAACTCGGCAAACACAAACCCCGCCTGTTTACCAAAAACATCACCTCTAGCATTCTAAGTATTAGAGGCACTGCCTGCCCAGTGACATCCGTTCAACGGCCGCGGTATCCTGACCGTGCAAAGGTAGCATAATCACTTGTTCCCTAAATAGGGACTTGTATGAATGGCCACACGAGGGTTTTACTGTCTCTTACTTCCAATCAGTGAAATTGACCTTCCCGTGAAGAGGCGGGAATGATTTAACAAGACGAGAAGACCCTATGGAGCTTTAATTAACTGACCCAATAAAGACATATTACTACCCACCCAGGGTCCAACTCCCCTTTATATGGGCCAACAATTTAGGTTGGGGTGACCTCGGAGTATAAAATAACCTCCGAGTGATTAAAGTCTAGACTAACCAGTCAAAACATAACATCACTTATTGATCCAAAATTTGATCAACGGAACAAGTTACCCTAGGGATAACAGCGCAATCCTATTTAAGAGTTCATATCGACAATTAGGGTTTACGACCTCGATGTTGGATCAGGACATCCCAATGGTGCAACAGCTATTAACGGTTCGTTTGTTCAACGATTAAAGTCCTACGTGATCTGAGTTCAGACCGGAGTAATCCAGGTCGGTTTCTATCTGTTCTAGGCTCCTCCCAGTACGAAAGGACAAGAGAAGCAAGGCCTACTCCACCGAAGCGCCTTCAAGTTAATAGATGATTTAATCTTAATCTAGTAGCTACAAATAATACTGCCCGAGAAACAGGGCCCGTTAGAGTGGCAGAGCCCGGTAATTGCATAAAACTTAAACTTTTATAGCCAGAGGTTCAATTCCTCTCTCTAACAACATGTTCATAATTAACCTCCTACTACTAATTGTCCCCATCCTTCTAGCCGTAGCATTCCTAACCCTAATCGAACGAAAAGTACTGGGCTACATACAACTCCGTAAGGGACCAAACGTCGTAGGCCCCTACGGACTTCTCCAGCCAATCGCTGACGCTGTCAAACTATTCACCAAAGAACCCCTACGCCCCCTAACATCATCAATCTCCATATTTATTATCGCACCAGTCCTAGCCCTAACCCTGGCCCTAACAATATGAACCCCCCTGCCAATACCACATCCACTAATTAACCTCAACCTAGGAGTACTATTTATACTGGCCATATCAAGCCTGGCCGTATACTCCATCTTATGATCAGGCTGAGCCTCAAACTCCAAATATGCCCTAATCGGGGCTCTACGAGCGGTAGCACAAACCATCTCTTACGAAGTAACTCTAGCGATCATCCTACTATCCGTGCTACTACTAAGCGGATCCTTTTCACTATCAACCCTAATCACCACGCAAGAACATATATGACTTATTTTCCCATCATGACCACTAGCCATAATATGATTCATCTCTACTCTAGCAGAAACCAATCGGGCCCCATTCGACCTGACCGAAGGGGAATCCGAACTCGTCTCTGGATTTAATGTAGAATATGCCGGAGGCCCATTCGCCCTATTCTTCCTAGCAGAATACGCCAATATTATCATAATAAATATCTTCACAACCACCCTTTTCCTAGGAGCATTCCATAACCCATTTATACCAGAACTGTATACCGCCAACTTCGTACTCAAATCCTTACTCCTTACCGTTTTATTCCTATGAGTACGAGCATCATATCCACGCTTTCGATACGACCAACTTATACATCTCCTATGAAAAAATTTCCTACCCTTAACCCTAGCCCTGTGTATATGACATGTAGCAATGCCCGTAATCACGGCCGGCATTCCCCCACAAATATAAGAAATATGTCTGATAAAAGAGTTACTTTGATAGAGTAAATTATAGAGGTTTAAGCCCTCTTATTTCTAGAACCACAGGAATCGAACCTGCTCTTAAGACTTCAAAAATCTCCGTGCTACCAAATTACACCACATTCTACAGTAAGGTCAGCTAAGTAAGCTATCGGGCCCATACCCCGAAAATGTTGGTTCACATCCTTCCCGTACTAATAAACCCCCTTATCTTTGCCACAATCTCATCCACCATCATCCTAGGAACCCTCATCGTGATAACAAGCTCGCACTGGTTGCTTGTCTGAATTGGTTTCGAAATAAACATACTAGCTATTATTCCAATAATAATAAAACGGTCCAACCCACGGTCCACAGAAGCCTCCACCAAATATTTTCTCACACAAGCAACCGCATCCATGCTACTTATGCTAGCCATTATCATCAACCTACTTCACTCCGGCCAATGAACCGTTACAAACATCCTAAGCCCAACAGCTTCAACCATTATAACCTTAGCCCTCACCATAAAACTAGGCCTATCACCTTTCCACTTCTGAGTTCCTGAAGTGACACAAGGCATCCCCCTATCATCAGGCCTCATCCTCCTCACATGACAAAAACTAGCCCCTCTTTCAATTCTTTACCAAATCTCACACTCAATTAACCTAGACGTCCTACTCACGATATCCATCCTATCCATCCTAATCGGAGGATGAGGGGGACTAAACCAAACCCAACTGCGAAAAATCCTAGCATACTCCTCAATTGCCCACATAGGCTGAATAACAGCTATTATAATCTATAACCCCACCATAGCACTTCTCAACCTGATCCTATATATTTTAATAACAGCCACAACCTTTATGCTATTCATAACCAACTCATCAACCACCACACTATCCCTATCTCACTTATGAAACAAAATGCCCCTATTAACAGCATCCATCCTAGCGATCATACTATCACTAGGAGGCCTACCCCCACTAACAGGATTCCTGCCTAAATGAATAATTATTCAAGAACTAACAAAAAATGACATCATCATCCTCCCAACCTTAATAGCCATTACTGCCCTCCTCAACCTATTCTTCTACATACGGCTAACATACACCACCTCCCTAACAATATTTCCATCTACTAACAACATAAAAATCAAGTGACAGTTCGAAAGCACAAAATGAACGACCTACCTCTCCCCAATAATCATTTTATCTACCCTAACACTCCCTCTAGCCCCAATACTATCAACACTAAACTAGGAATTTAGGTTAATATAGACCAAGAGCCTTCAAAGCTCTAAGCAAATGAGTGTACATTTAATTCCTGCCGATAAGGACTGCAAGACTTTATCTTACATCAACTGAATGCAAATCAATTACTTTAATTAAGCTAAGCCCTTCTAGACTGGTGGGCTTCTAACCCACGAAATTTTAGTTAACAGCTAAATACCCTAATCAACTGGCTTCAATCTACTTCTCCCGCCGCGTAGGAAAAAAAGGCGGGAGAAGCCCCGGCAGGATTGAAGCTGCTTCTTTGAATTTGCAATTCAACGTGTAGTATACACTACAGGGCTTGGTAAAAAGGGGACTCAAACCCCTGTGCTTAGATTTACAGCCTAATGCCTACTCGGCCATTTTACCTATGTTCATTAACCGCTGACTCTTCTCAACAAATCATAAAGACATCGGCACCCTCTATTTACTATTCGGTGCCTGAGCAGGAATAGTAGGCACCGCTCTAAGCCTGCTCATTCGAGCTGAATTAGGCCAACCCGGTGCTCTCTTAGGAGACGACCAAATTTATAATGTAATCGTCACCGCCCATGCATTCGTAATAATCTTCTTCATAGTAATGCCAATCATAATTGGAGGTTTTGGTAACTGACTAGTTCCCCTAATAATTGGTGCGCCAGACATAGCATTCCCACGTATAAATAACATGAGCTTTTGACTCTTACCCCCTTCATTCTTACTCCTACTAGCCTCTTCTATAGTTGAAGCAGGCGCCGGAACTGGCTGAACCGTTTATCCTCCCCTAGCAGGAAATCTCGCCCACGCAGGAGCTTCCGTAGATCTGGCCATCTTCTCCCTTCATCTAGCGGGGGTGTCCTCTATTCTAGGGGCAATTAACTTCATTACTACAATCATTAACATAAAACCTCCTGCCCTTTCCCAGTATCAGACACCACTCTTCGTGTGATCTGTCCTAATTACGGCTGTGCTTCTTCTCCTATCCCTCCCCGTTCTAGCCGCTGGAATTACAATACTACTAACTGACCGTAATCTTAACACTACTTTCTTTGACCCTGCAGGAGGGGGAGACCCCATCCTGTATCAACACCTGTTCTGATTCTTCGGTCACCCCGAAGTGTACATCCTCATTCTACCCGGATTTGGAATTATCTCCCACATTGTCACTTACTACTCAGGCAAAAAAGAACCTTTCGGCTACATGGGCATGGTTTGAGCTATGATGTCAATCGGCTTCCTTGGATTCATCGTATGAGCCCACCACATATTCACAGTTGGCCTAGACGTTGACACACGAGCCTACTTTACCTCAGCTACCATGATCATTGCTATTCCCACCGGAGTAAAAGTCTTTAGCTGACTAGCAACCCTGCACGGAGGAAACATCAAATGATCACCGGCTATACTATGAGCCCTAGGCTTTATTTTTCTATTCACTGTAGGAGGCCTGACCGGAATTGTATTAGCCAACTCATCACTGGACATCGTACTTCACGACACATACTATGTCGTAGCCCACTTCCACTACGTCCTATCTATAGGAGCCGTATTCGCCATTATAGGCGGCTTCGTCCACTGATTCCCACTATTTACGGGCTATACACTAGACTCAACCTGAGCAAAAATCCACTTCCTTATTATATTTGTAGGAGTAAACATGACTTTCTTCCCCCAACACTTCCTAGGCCTGTCTGGAATGCCTCGACGATACTCCGATTACCCTGACGCCTACACAACATGAAACACAGTATCCTCTATAGGATCCTTTATCTCTCTCACAGCAGTAATCCTAATGGTATTCATGGTATGAGAGGCCTTCGCATCAAAACGAGAAGTATCAACAGTTGAACTTACAACAACTAATCTCGAATGAATGCACGGATGTCCTCCACCCTACCACACATTCGAGGAACCTACCTACGTAAATCCAAAATAAGAAAGGAAGGAATCGAACCCCCTCATATTGATTTCAAGCCAACATCATATCCATTATGTCTTTCTCCACCAGAGAGGTATTAGTAAAATTTACATAACTTTGTCAAAGTTAAATTATAGGTTAAACCCCTATATATCTCCATGGCGTACCCCTTCCAACTAGGCTTCCAAGATGCCACATCACCCATTATAGAAGAACTTCTACACTTCCACGACCACACCCTAATGATCGTCTTCCTGATCAGCTCCCTAGTACTGTACATTATCTCACTCATATTAACAACCAGCCTAACCCATACCAGCACAATAGACGCACAAGAAGTAGAGACGATTTGAACCATCCTACCGGCCATTATCCTTATCATAATTGCCCTCCCTTCCCTACGAATCCTGTACATGATGGATGAAATTAACAACCCATCCCTGACCGTTAAAACCATAGGACATCAATGGTACTGAAGCTATGAATATACAGACTACGAAGACCTCAGCTTCGACTCATATATAATCCCCACATCCGATCTAAAACCGGGTGAACTCCGCTTACTAGAAGTAGACAATCGAGTCGTATTACCTATAGAAATGACTATCCGTATGCTAATCTCATCTGAAGATGTCCTGCACTCATGAGCCGTGCCCTCTCTCGGCCTAAAAACAGATGCCATCCCAGGACGCCTAAACCAAACAACCCTCCTATCCACCCGACCTGGCCTCTATTACGGTCAATGCTCAGAAATTTGTGGATCGAACCACAGCTTCATGCCAATCGTCCTTGAACTAGTCCCACTAAAACACTTTGAAAAATGATCATCATCAATAGTATAAAGTCATTAAGAAGCTAAGCTAGCGTTAACCTTTTAAGTTAAAGACTGAGGACCAGCCCCCCTCCTTAATGAAATGCCACAACTAGACACATCTACGTGACTTATCACTATTTTCTCTATAATCCTCACCCTATTTATCATAATACAACTAAAAGTCTCAAAACACTCCTTCCACTCAAACCCAGAGCCCCTGGAAGTCAAATCATCAAAACACACCACTCCTTGAGAAACCAAATGAACGAAAATCTATTCGCCTCTTTCATTACCCCAACGATAATGGGCCTTCCCATTGTTATCTTAATTATTATATTCCCAACAATTCTCTTCCCCTCAACAAATCGACTAATTAGTAACCGCCTAGTCGCCATCCAACAATGATTAATTCATATAACATCAAAACAAATAATAGCCATCCACAACCCTAAAGGCCAAACCTGGACACTAATGCTCATGTCTCTTATCCTATTTATTGGCTCAACAAACCTTCTAGGACTTCTCCCCCATTCCTTCACACCGACTACACAACTATCTATAAACCTGGGTATGGCTATCCCCCTATGAGCAGGAACTGTCATTCTAGGCTTCCGCCACAAAACAAAAGCTTCCCTAGCCCATTTCCTGCCACAAGGAACCCCTCTCCCCCTAATCCCTATACTAGTAATCATTGAAACTATTAGCCTATTTATTCAACCCATAGCTCTGGCCGTGCGGCTAACGGCCAACATTACTGCCGGACATCTTTTAATCCACCTAATTGGAGGCGCCACATTAGCTCTACTAAGCATCAGTACGGCCACCGCCTTCATCACATTTATCATTCTAGTACTACTGACAATCCTAGAATTCGCTGTCGCCTTAATCCAGGCCTATGTATTCACACTACTGGTTAGCCTCTACCTACACGACAATACCTAATGACCCACCAAACCCACGCATATCATATAGTCAACCCAAGCCCTTGACCTCTCACAGGAGCCTTATCCGCTCTTCTCCTAACATCCGGCCTAGTAATATGATTCCACTTTAATTCCTCACTACTATTAACCATTGGCCTATTAGCTAATATACTTACCATATACCAATGATGACGAGATATTGTTCGAGAAGGCACCTTTCAAGGACACCACACCCCAATCGTACAGAAAGGACTCCGATATGGAATAATTTTATTTATCGTCTCAGAAGTTTTCTTCTTTGCAGGATTTTTCTGGGCCTTCTATCATTCAAGCCTAGCCCCCACTCCTGAGCTAGGAGGATGCTGACCACCTACAGGCATCCACCCTCTCAATCCCCTAGAAGTCCCCCTTCTCAATACATCAGTCCTATTAGCCTCAGGAGTATCCATTACTTGGGCCCACCACAGCTTAATAGAAGGAAATCGCAGCCACATGCTACAAGCCCTGTTCATTACTATCTTCCTAGGACTCTACTTCACTCTCCTACAAGCCTCAGAGTATCACGAAACCTCTTTCACAATCGCGGACGGAGTATACGGCTCAACATTCTTTATGGCTACCGGATTCCACGGCCTACACGTCATTATTGGCTCAACTTTCCTTGTCGTATGCTTCCTACGTCAACTAAAATTTCACTTCACATCTAAACACCACTTCGGATTTGAAGCCGCTGCCTGGTACTGACACTTTGTAGACGTCGTATGACTATTCCTATATGTATCTATCTATTGATGAGGATCTTATTCTTTTAGTATTAAACAGTACGATTGACTTCCAATCAATCAGTTTCGGTAGACTCCGAAAAAGAATAATAAACTTCATATTAACCCTTCTAACAAACACCTTGCTAGCTCTACTGCTCGTAACTATCGCATTCTGACTCCCACAAACCAACGTATACTCAGAAAAATCAAGTCCTTATGAATGTGGATTCGATCCTATAGGATCTGCCCGTTTACCCTTTTCCATAAAATTTTTCCTAGTAGCTATTACATTCCTGCTATTTGACCTGGAAATCGCCCTACTCTTACCACTACCATGAGCATCCCAAGCCAACAACCTAGAAGTCATGCTCACCACAGCCCTGCTCCTAATCTCCTTACTAGCTATCAGCTTAGCCTACGAATGATCTCAAAAAGGATTAGAGTGAACCGAATAATGATAATTAGTTTAAATAAAACAAATGATTTCGACTCATTAAATTATGAATATACTCATAATTATCAAGTGGCCCTAATCTACACCAACACCCTACTAGCCTTCACAATTTCCCTGCTAGGCCTACTACTATACCGATCCCACCTAATATCCTCACTCCTATGTCTAGAGGGTATAATACTATCTATATTTGTTATAGTAGCAGTAATAATCCTAAATACACACCTCACCACCTCAAGTATAATGCCAATCGTCCTACTAGTCTTCGCAGCTTGCGAGGCTGCCCTAGGCTTATCCCTACTCGTTATAGTATCCAACACCTACGGTATTGACCACGTACAAAACCTCAACCTTCTACAATGCTAAAAATTATTATCCCCACAACTATGCTAATCCCCTTGGTATGATTATCAAAACATACCATAATCTGAATTAACCCCACGGTCTATAGCCTAATAATCAGCCTACTAAGCCTACCAATACTAAACCAATTTACCGATAACAGCCTAAACTCCTCTTTAGTATTTTTCTCCGACTCCCTCTCAACACCCTTACTCATATTAACCACCTGACTGTTACCACTCATATTAATCGCCAGCCAACACCACCTAGCCAACGAATCACTAAACCAAAAGAAACTATTCATAACAATACTAATCCTTCTACAAGTGTTCCTAATCATAACATTCACCGCCACTGAATTAATCTTGTTTTATATCCTTTTTGAAGCTACGCTCCTACCCACCCTTATTATTATTACTCGATGAGGAAATCAGACAGAACGACTGAACGCAGGACTCTACTTCCTTTTTTACACACTAGCAGGGTCTCTTCCCCTCCTGGTAGCGTTAATTTACATCCAAAACATCACAGGAACCCTGAACTTCTTACTTTCAACATATTGACTACAACCCCTATCCCCCTCCTGAAGTAATGCCTTCCTATGATTAGCATGCATGATAGCATTTATAGTAAAAATACCACTCTACGGCCTACACCTTTGACTACCAAAGGCACACGTAGAAGCACCAATTGCCGGATCCATAGTCCTAGCCGCTATCCTCCTAAAACTAGGGGGCTACGGCATACTACGAATCACAATACTGCTAAACCCCATCACAGACTTCATAGCATACCCATTCCTGATCTTATCCCTATGAGGGATAATTATAACTAGCTCCATCTGCTTACGCCAAACGGATCTAAAATCTCTCATCGCATACTCCTCTGTCAGCCACATAGCACTGGTAATTGTAGCCATTCTTATCCAAACACCATGAAGTTACATAGGAGCAACAGCCCTAATAATCGCACATGGTCTTACATCCTCAATATTATTCTGCTTAGCCAACTCAAACTACGAACGCATCCACAGCCGTACTATAATCCTAGCCCGCGGCCTACAAACCATCCTACCACTAATGGCAGCCTGATGACTTCTAGCAAGCCTCACCAATCTAGCCCTCCCTCCCACAATTAATCTGATCGGAGAACTGTTTGTAGTAATATCAACATTCTCCTGGTCTTCAATATCAATTATCCTTATAGGGACTAACATTGTTATCACAGCCCTATACTCCCTATATATACTTATCACGACCCAACGAGGCAAGCACACATACCACATTAACAACCTCACTCCTTCTTTCACACGAGAAAATACCCTCATGACTATACACCTTTTACCCCTACTCCTTTTATCAATTAACCCCAAAATTATTCTAGGGACCCTGTACTGTAAATATAGTTTAAACTAAAACATTAGATTGTGAATCTAATAATAGAATATGAAAGTTCTTATTTACCAAGAAAGTATGCAAGAACTGCTAACTCATGCCCCCGTGCCTAACAGCACGGCTTTCTTGCACTTTTAAAGGATGGTAGTTATCCGTTGGCCTTAGGAGCCAAAAAATTGGTGCAACTCCAAATAAAAGTAATAAACCTATTTACCCCCCTAATCCTAATTTCCCTACTAATTTTAACAATCCCAATCGTCACAGCCACCCTCAACCTCCACAAAACAAACGCCTATCCATATTATGTGAAAACAACTATCATCTGAGCATTCATAATTAGCCTCATTCCAACAATAATATTTATTCAATCAGGACAGGAAGTAATCCTAATAAACTGACACTGAGTATCCATCCAAACCCTAAAAATCTCAATAAGCTTCAAACTAGACTACTTCTCCATAATCTTCATGCCCGTAGCACTATTCGTCACATGATCAATCATAGAATTCTCCCTATGATACATACACCTAGACCCCTATATTGACCGATTCTTCAAATATTTACTTATATTCCTCATTACAATACTTATCCTAGTTACCGCCAACAATCTTTTCCAGCTATTCATCGGATGAGAAGGCGTAGGCATTATATCATTCCTCCTTATCGGATGGTGATACGGACGGGCAGACGCTAATACCGCAGCCCTACAGGCCATTCTTTATAACCGAATCGGGGATGTAGGTTTCCTAATAGCCATGGCCTGATTCCTCTTTAATACCAACACATGAGACCTACAACAAATCTTCTCACTCAACCTAGACAACACCAACCTACCCCTAGCAGGACTTGTCCTCGCCGCAACAGGAAAATCAGCCCAATTCGGCCTCCACCCATGACTACCATCAGCCATAGAAGGCCCAACTCCTGTCTCCGCCCTACTCCACTCTAGCACAATAGTTGTAGCAGGAGTTTTTCTACTCATCCGATTCTACCCTCTAATTGAAAATAACAAAACCATCCAATCCGTAGTACTATGCCTAGGAGCCATTACCACCCTATTTACAGCAATTTGCGCCCTAACCCAAAACGACATTAAAAAAATTGTAGCCTTCTCCACCTCTAGCCAACTAGGCCTTATGATAGTAACAATTGGCATCAACCAACCCCACCTAGCATTCCTTCACATTTGCACCCACGCATTCTTCAAAGCCATGTTGTTCTTATGCTCCGGGTCCATTATCCACAGCCTAGGAGATGAACAGGATATCCGAAAAATAGGAGGTCTATATAATACCCTTCCTTTCACCACTACCGCCCTAACCGTAGGTAGTCTGGCACTAACAGGAATGCCTTTCCTAACAGGCTTCTACTCCAAAGACCTAATCATCGAATCAGCAAACACGTCCTATACCAACGCCTGAGCCCTTCTAATTACCCTAATTGCCACTTCCCTAACAGCTGTATACAGCACCCGAATTATTTTCTTCGCGCTTCTAGGCCAACCTCGATTTCCCACCCTTATTCTAATCAACGAAAATAACCCCTATCTAATAAACTCCATCAAACGCCTCCTAATCGGAAGTATCTTCGCCGGTTTTTTCATCACTAATACCATCCCCCCTATAACCGTACCCCAAATAACCATACCATGATACCTAAAAATGACCGCCCTAGCTGTAACAATCCTAGGCTTCACCATTGCCACAGACCTAAGCCTGGCAACACAAAATCTAAAATTCAAACACCCCTCAGCCTCATTCAAGTTCTCTAATATATTAGGCTACTTCCCAACCGTAATACATCGTCTCATGCCCAAAATAAACCTATCCCTCAGCCAAAAAGCAGCCTCCCTACTACTAGATCTCACCTGAATAGAAAATGCCCTACCCAAATCAATCTCCCTAATCCAAATAAAAACCTCTACCCTAGTATCAAGCCAAAAAGGCCAAATCAAACTATACTTCCTCTCTTTCCTCCTAACACTAACCCTAAGTCTCATCATACTTAGCCTCCACGAGTAACCTCTAAAACAACAATCACCCCAATAAGTAAAGACCATCCAGTAACAATAACCAACCACACCCCATAACTATACAAGGCGGCCACACCCATCACCTCCTTACTAAACACTCCAGAATCCTCAACACTATAGATAACCCAATCCCCCATACCATTTAACTCAAACAGACCCTTTAACTCTTCACTATTTAATACACATAAAACAAACACAACCTCAACGATCAGACCAGAAATAAAGGCCCCCATTACAACCTTATTAGAGACCCATACTTCAGGATACTGCTCCGTAGCCATAGCAGTAGTATAGCCAAACACTACCAATATCCCCCCTAAATAAATCAAAAACACTATCAACCCTAAAAAGGACCCACCAAAACTTATCACAATACCACACCCAACTCCACCACTAACAATCAACCCAACCCCTCCATAAATAGGCGATGGCTTAGAAGAAAACCCAACAAAACTAATAACAAAAATAGTACTTAAAATGAATACAATATATGTCATCATTATTCTCACATGGAATCTAACCACGACCAATGACATGAAAAATCACCGTTGTATTTCAACTATAAGAACACTAATGACCAACATTCGTAAATCCCACCCATTATTTAAGATCATCAACGACTCGTTCATCGACCTACCAGCCCCATCAAGCATCTCCTCCTGATGAAACTTCGGGTCCCTACTAGGAGTCTGCCTAGCCGTACAAATCCTCACAGGCCTATTCCTGGCCATACACTACACATCAGACACCGCCACTGCCTTCTACTCCGTAACCCATATCTGCCGAGACGTCAATTACGGCTGAGTTCTACGCTACCTCCACGCCAACGGAGCCTCCATATTCTTCATCTGCCTATTTCTGCATGTAGGACGGGGAATCTACTATGGCTCCTATACATTCTCCGAGACATGAAATGTCGGAATTATTCTCCTCTTCGCCGTTATAGCCACAGCATTCATAGGCTACGTACTTCCGTGAGGCCAAATATCCTTCTGAGGAGCAACGGTCATTACAAACCTCCTCTCAGCCATTCCATACGTCGGAACAACTCTAGTAGAATGAGTCTGAGGGGGATTCTCAGTAGACAAAGCCACACTCACCCGATTCTTCGCCCTACACTTTCTACTCCCCTTCATTATCTCAGCTATAGTTATAGTCCACCTACTCTTCCTCCACGAAACAGGCTCAAACAACCCAACTGGAATTCCGTCCGATGTGGATATAATTCCATTCCACCCCTACTACACCATTAAAGACATCCTAGGCCTCGTACTAATATTAATAGCACTACTATCTCTAGTCCTATTCGCCCCCGACCTGCTAGGCGACCCAGACAACTACACCCCAGCCAACCCACTTAACACCCCACCCCATATTAAACCAGAGTGATATTTCCTATTTGCGTATGCAATCCTACGCTCAATCCCAAACAAACTCGGCGGAGTTGTAGCCCTAGTACTGTCCATTCTTGTCCTGGCTGTCATCCCACTACTCCACACATCAAAACAACGCAGCATGACTTTCCGACCTCTAAGCCAATGCCTATTTTGACTCCTGGTAGCAGACCTTCTTACACTAACCTGAATTGGAGGCCAACCTGTTGAACACCCATTCATTATCATCGGACAACTAGCCTCCATCCTATACTTTCTAATTATCCTAGTCCTAATACCACTTGCAAGCATCGCAGAAAACCATCTATTAAAATGAAGAGTCTACGTAGTATATCACATTACTCTGGTCTTGTAAACCAGAAAAGGGGAATAACACTCCCCCATAGACTTCAAGGAAGAAACTCCAAGTTCCACCATCAGCACCCAAAGCTGAAATTCTACTTAAACTATTCCTTGGACCCATATATGAATGGAGTTAAACCAATCTCCTGTAACTCCCCAGTATTGACCAACCGCCACCCACCCTATGTTATTCGTGCATACAATTGACCGGTACATGAATTATATAGTACATACTATGTATAATCATACATTAATGATTTACCCCATGCATATAAGCAAGTACAATAAAACCATGAAAGTACATAATACATATATTGAAGTCGTACATAACATTATAAAGAACATGAATATCCTCCGCCAATTTAACTGCTTGATATTACATAATACATATCATGATTGATCGTACATACCACATTAAGTCAAATCAATTCTCGCCAACACGCATATCACCTCCAACGGGTTATTTCTTGACTACCAACTCACGTGAAACCAGCAACCCTTGCGAGAAGGATCCCTCTTCTCGCCCCGGGCCCATTAACCGTGGGGGTTTCTAGGCTTGGGGAGTAAACGACATCTGGTTCTTTCTTCAGGGCCATCTCACCTAAAATCGCCTATTCTTTCCTCTTAAATAAGACATCTCGATGGGTTAGTGACTAATCAGCCCATGCCGACACATAACTGTGGTGTCATGCCTCTTTAATTTTTAGGGGTATGCTTGGACTCAGCTATGGCCGTCAAAGGCCTTAACACAGTCAAACAACTTGTAGCTGAGCTCAAATTGAACCATGCGAGGGAGCACATCAAAATCAAAGGGTAAATAAAATGAATGGTACAGGACATAAAAGTCAATCGAGCATGCACAGGACTGCCAACAGAAGAGAGTTATACCTCCACCAGGGACTGAGCCCTACACGGGGTGTTATTCAGTCAATGGTCACAGGACATAGGAGCTTACACACAACGCACACAGCGTACACGCAGCGTACACACAGCGTACACGCAGCGTACACACAGCGTACACGCAGCGTACACACAGCGTACACACAGCGTACACGCAGCGTACACACAGCGTACACGCAGCGTACACACAGCGTACACGCAGCGCACACACAGCGTACACACAGCGTACACGCAGCGTACACACAGCGTACACACAGCGCGCACCCACCCCCATTAAGTTGATAGGCTTACCAAACCCCCCCCTCCCCCCGTTAAATCCTAGCGCCTCATGCAACTATTAATATCTTGCCAAACCCCAAAAACAAGAACAAGTGCACAATTGACACAACTAAGATTAAGCCTACGCTGACATCACCAAGGGATCTCAGCAAACTCTCAAATCTCATCGATTTAACCTGGATCCTCCCACCACTTGATACAAACCTACTACTTTAATGATTCAATTTTCCTTAGACATCCATCCCCCTAGATCTGAAACCAACCTCCATTAATTCTAAAAATAATTATAAATTTTAATGCCCACCTCAAATCAACCCACCCTT